TAGCTTCAGTTATTTTTCTTTGTAGCGAATACGCATTTAGTTCATTATAATGAAAAAAACAAAACTAAGAAGATGGTGTTTTCTTTGGAGACATCAGTTATAAGTGTAGTAAGAGTCAGAAGTTTTGGATAATGACTTTTTGGACCGGATCCTTTTTTTATTCTATCTCTCTTCCTGATTAGAAATAAGCATCCCTCTATCGACAAGATAAAAAAGAATTTCTTTCTCCTTCCGAGAAATTAGGGAAAAAAAAATGATTTTTTCCGTTCTTTTGACATATTCATTATTCATATATAGAACAATAGAACAACGAAAAAGAGAGAAAAAAAATCTATCGAAAAAATGAAAATAAAATACTAAATAAAAAGAAAGAAGAAATCTCAAATCAAATAAAGAAAATAGAAAGATTCAAATAACAAATAAAAAGAATATAGAAGTTCTTTTTATTTAGTGAGAACCCCCGGTTTTTCACTAGGAATCCCTGTTTGTTGGATAAGATTGGTTAAAATCGGAAACTCATAAGAAACTCTTTTCTATCTTTACCTTTCAAAACAAAAAAGGTAAAGATAGAAAGACGATGAAGATAAGGATGGGAGAAGAAGAATCCAATTTATTAAAGGGTATTCTCATACATATTCGTGTCGAAAGAGGAATAGGTATACTTCATTGAGTTCTACATTCGTTATTTATTATTAAAGACTTCATATTAATATTATCTTAATATTCTTTCTAATTTCTTTTTAATAGATTAATATTAATAATGAATAGCTAGACTTATTAGAATATATCTTTATAATTAGAATTTATAATAGGTACAAATATGAAATTGAGGTACCCATTCTATGATAGATTTGAACTTTCCCTCTATTTTTGTTCCTTTAGTGGGCCTAGTCTTTCCGGCAATCGCAATGGCTTCTTTATCTCTTTATGTCCAAAGAAATAAGATTGTCTAAATACGATGAAATCTCATCAATTTATTTAAACACTGGATCATCATACAGATACTTTTTTCAATGTAATATGGTAGGATATATGATATTTGGCCTTTCCGAAAACAAATGGAAGAGTTGTTTTGTTATGTATGCCGATGCATAATATACGGCATTAATGCATGTATATACGGTTATAGCTTAATAAATTAAATGATGAAATTCAAAATGATCAGCAAATCTTTTTTGAAAAATCTTTTAAATAGAAACTCAATGTATCTAACCAATTATTCCTAATGGTTCCTGTCGGAATGCTGCTAGTTGATGAAAGTTACTTCGGGATCAAGCAATAAAAGTCAAGTCAAATCCATTTGGGTTATTCTCTCAATTCCAATCGAATGCAACTGGATCTAGTATAGTATGAACTGGCGATCAGAACATATATGGATAGAACTTATAACGGGGTCTCGAAAAACAAGTAATTTTTGCTGGGCCTGTATCCTTTTTTTAGGTTCACTAGGATTCTTAGTGGTTGGAACTTCCAGTTATCTTGGTAAAAATCTGATATCCGTATTTCCGTCTCAGCAAATCCTTTTTTTCCCACAAGGGATCGTGATGTCTTTCTATGGGATCGCAGGTCTATTCATTAGTTCTTATTTGTGGTGCACAATTTCATGGAATGTAGGTAGTGGTTATGACCGATTCGATAGAAAAGAAGGGATAATGTCCCTTTTTCGTTGGGGATTTCCTGGAAGAAATCGTCGCATCTTCCTTCGTTTCTTTCTGAAAGATATCCAATCAATCAGAATGGAGGTGAGAGAGGGTCTTTTTCCTCGTCGTGTCCTTTATATGGAAATCAAGGGTCAAGGAGCCATTCCCTTGACCCGTACTGATGAGGATTTGACTCCACGAGAAATTGAACAAAAAGCTGCCGAATTGGCCTATTTTTTGCGCGTACCCATTGAAGTCTTTTGAAATGAACTGAAGAATAAATCTCAGCATGAGAGAAAGAACTTAATACATCTCAAAAGTGGGAAGACGTATATGGAACAATAACTATTTTGTATACGCATACACATGGTGTCTGGCTTCACTCTTTAGACTAGTAAAAGGTCTAATAAGTAATAAGTAAATAAGTATAGATTCGTCAAATATCCTAACATGTCTCTTGTTTTCGTAAAACATAATTCCTCTTTTTAGGCCTTTGAATTGATACCCTATCCCTGCGCTGCGGTTAGACAGTGAAATCTTTCAAATTCGAAATGGAAATAAAAGAATTAAAGAATCCGGTAGGGTTCGTCTTTAAATCCAAATTCTATTTGTTAGTTCAAATGGGTTTTCGAGTCTTCATTGAAAGGAATAAATGAAAGGGAAATTGGTTACAATTTCCCTAATTGTGATCTCTGGAATATGGAAAGAATATTTACTTTTTTTTTTCATTCGAAAAGAGCCTTTCTTGTATGTTCTATTCTAGATCCAAAGACTCAATTCTTACACAAAAACAAAAATAGGAAAAGATTCATAGGTTTGATACCTTATTCTTGTTAGAGTTATAGGCTCTTGTTATATAATTCGTACTTCATAGAAATCTCAGATAGAATCGACCAATGAAACAGGTTCATTAACAATTCACATCACGGATACAGAATGAAAAAAAAGAAAGCATTGGCTTCCCTCCCATATCTTGTGTCTATAATCTTTTTGCCCTGGTGGGTTTCTCTCTCATTTAAGAAATGTCTAGAAACTTGGGTTATTAATTGGTGGAATACTAGGCAATCCGAAATCTCTTTGAATGATATTCAAGAGAAAAATGTTCTAGAAAAATTTATGGAATTAGAAGAACTATTCCTGTTGGACGAGATGATAAAGGAGTACTCGGAGACACATATGCAAAGGCTTCGTATAGGAATGCACAAGGAAACAATACAATTGGTCCAAAGACAAAATGAATCTCATTTCCATATCATTTTGCATTTCTCTACAAATCTAATCTGTTTCGCTATTCTAAGTGGTTATTTTTTTCTGGGTAATGAAGAACTTTTCATTTTAAATTCTTGGATTCAGGAATTTCTCTATAACTTAAGTGATACAATCAAAGCTTTTTCAATTCTTTTAGTTACTGATTTATGGATCGGATTTCACTCGACCCATGGTTGGGAACTAATGATTGGTTCGATCTACAATGATTTTGGATTGGCTCAGAATGATCAGATTATATCTGGTCTTGTTTCCACTTTTCCAGTGATTCTAGATACAATTGTGAAATATTGGATCTTCCATTTTTTAAATCGTGTATCTCCTTCGCTTGTAGTAATTTATCATTCAATGAATGAATAATTCATTAGATCTTTTGATATCATTTGATATCAATAAAATCAGAACCTTTCTTTGTCTATAAAGAAATCATTTTTCATCTTACTTATTCTTTATACTTCTACCTTTTCAATTCAAGGTATTCATACTCTATTCTACTAGTAGAATTCTTTCAGTATAATCAATACAATGGCAAACTTTTGGATAGGGAATTCTACTAGCTACCTATCAAATTTATTGTAGAAATTCCGGGGATCAATGATTGGACCATGCAAAATAGAAAGACTTTTTCTTGGGTAAAAGAACAGATGACTCGATCCATTTATGTATCGATCATGATATATGTAATAACTCGAGCATCTATTTCAAATGCATATCCCATTTTTGCGCAGCAGGTTTATGAAAATCCACGAGAAGCAACTGGTCGAATTGTATGTGCCAATTGCCATTTAGCTAATAAGCCCGTGGATATTGAAGTTCCGCAAGCTGTACTTCCTGATACTGTATTTGAAGCAGTTGTTCGAATTCCTTATGATATGCAACTGAAACAAGTTCTTGCTAATGGTAAAAAAGGGGCTTTGAATGTAGGAGCTGTTCTTATTTTACCCGAGGGATTCGAATTAGCCCCACCCGATCGTATTTCTCCCGAAATGAAAGAAAAGATGGGCAATCTTTCTTTTCAGTTTTATCGTCCTAATAAAAGAAATATTCTTGTGATAGGTCCTGTTCCCGGTCAGAAATATAGTGAAATCGTCTTTCCTATTCTTTCCCCCGACCCTGCTACGAAAAAAGACGTTCATTTCTTAAAATATCCCATATATGTAGGTGGGAACAGAGGAAGGGGTCAGATTTATCCTGATGGTAGCAAGAGTAACAATACAGTTTATAATGCTACATCTGCTGGTATAGTAAGCAGAATAGCACGTAAAGAAAAAGGGGGATATGAAATAACCATAGTTGATGCATCAGAAGGACGTCAAGTGGTTGATATTATACCTCCAGGACCAGAACTTCTTGTTTCAGAAGGTGAATCCATCAAGCTTGATCAACCATTAACAAGTAATCCAAATGTAGGAGGTTTTGGTCAGGGAGACACAGAAATAGTGCTTCAAGATCCATTACGAGTCCAAGGCCTTCTGTTCTTCTTGGCATCTGTTATTTTGGCACAAATCTTTTTGGTTCTGAAAAAGAAACAGTTTGAAAAGGTTCAGTTGTACGAAATGAATTTCTAGATCTAGAGATTCCTTAAAATAAAGTTGGTAAAAGTGCCAAATTCTTGTTGATTGATAGACTGATATATGATTCAAAAAATTCTATAAGTCTTTTCTTTGTTTTTTTTAGACTCTTTTACTCTTTTTTCTTTTGCGGGATGTCTGAAACTTATTACTTGTATACCATTACTAATGGTAGAAAATAAGTATACAAATACAAAGGAATAGAATACAAGGCAAGGACGGGAAAAAGGAAAGTAAAAAAGATTTCTATTTCTTTATATTTATAGAAAGTATTCTTATTCTTTTATTCTTAGTCTTTTTAATCGTCTATTCGATTCGATACAAGACGACACAAGAAAAGGATTTTCTTGTGTCGTCTTGTATCGGGATCATGATTTTTTCTTTTGTTTTCCAAAGATTCTTATTCCTTGTTTTATTTTCCGGGTATAATTGAACAAATAGAACTTCTTAAACTCATTTCAACTTATAACTTAGGAAAATAACAAAAAAAGACTTCTCTTGTTTTGGCTGAAAAGCGGATTAG